CCTGAGCACTAGGTCCAATGTGAGTAGGGTCGCTCAGCCATGCTTCATAATTGGAAAAACGAGCACCATGGAAATACATGCCACTCAGCCAAAGAAAGATAATAGAGAGTTGGCCGAAATGGGCGCTAAATACTTTTCGAGAGATTTCCTCCAAATCACTGGTATGACTATCGAAATCGTGAGCATCAGCATGTAGGTTCCAGATCCAAGTGGTAGTATCAGGTCCCTTAGCTATTGTTCTTGAGAAATGACCGGGTTTAGCCCATTCCTCGAAAGAAGTTTTTATGGGATCCCTATCTACCAAAATTTTTACTTCTGGTTCCGGCGAACGAATAATCATTGAGTCCTCCTCTTTCCGGACAACACATACAAAGAAACTCGCCAACAGTCACTCAAATAATTAGTGAACCTATGATAGATGCTTAGAATTAGTTTCTTTCTCTTCTATTATTCATCTATTTTCTTTAGTTATTCACTAGAGCAATTATGATCTGGAAGTCGATCTGGGGCAAGTGTTCGGATCTATTATGACATATCCAGAAGGTGCTCAACGGACCATTTGAATTTTCTAAAATCCTTTCGCGCCCTTAGATTGGTACATAAAGAGTTTTTTTAGAACCTAATCTAGTGTATTTATATTTCAATTAGAAGTTCCTAGATGTAGCCTATTACTCTATTCCAAATCATGTGAACCCTTAATTAGTCATTATTAAGAAACAGTCTAGTACCGATATTTAGTCATTTTCAAATCTCTTTTATTAGTTTTAATAGTTGAAAAGAAAAAAATGGATATATAGATATTTTCATATTCATGTATTACTTACCCCTACAGAATAACAGATGAAATAGAAGGACTTTAGAAAAGGATATAATGAAATTCTTTGTCTTTGATTGGTTCTTCTGATAGAAAAGATCTGTTTTATTTGACTGATAGGGCCAACAAACTATTAATTATAACAAACAAATAAATATATATAGAATTCTAAAAAAAAATAAACAAAGGGACTTATTCGAAGCGCCTCGTGATCTTCAACCAATTCTGTGCTTCAATATAATTACCAGGAGTAAGCGTTATAGCCTGTTTCCAATACTCAGCGGCTTGAGCGAACCAAGCCTCCGCCATTTCAGAATCTCCTTGTTGAATGGCCTGTTCTCCACGGTCGGAATAGGCGGGTCAATTCCCTCCCCGAGAACCGTACTTGAGAGTTTCCTACCTCATACGGCTCGACAGCCAACTTTTTTGTTTTGGTGTCCCAGTTTTTAACTTTAACCTATTTTACTATCTAATTGAATGAGATTTCTTATAGATATTCTATTCCATTTTTCTTGGATTAAACAAAAGAAATTAATTACATGAGTTTCAAACTTGAATTTTGATTTAATTAATATAATAATAAGTTTTATCTTTTTTCCTACCTTCCGAAATAAATAAAACATAAGCATTTCAACTATTATTAGATATTAGAATTTTCTGAAAGGTAACTATCCCGGTTTCATATAAAAATTTATATAGAATCTTTGAAAAAGACTTTTCTTCATACTTCATAAAAAAGAAAAAGACTTACTGTCTTTAGGATCTGATGCTACACCGCTGCTCAATACCTTAGGGGATCCACTCTATTACATAAGTAGATTCCTAAGATTTATCTCATTCTCATGTTATGATATAAATAAACAGCTCTTATTGGATCGGTCCAAAACCTTGCCAATTGATCTTTACGGTGCTTCCTCTATCAATTAAATCCTTTATTTATCCATGGAAGAAAGTATTTAGGCATATCTAGTCTTCACTTCATATTTCGATCTATGAAGTTTATTTATTTGCTACAGCTGATAAAAAATCGTTTTGGACGATGCATATGTAGAAAGCCAATCTTTTCTGTTTCTAGTATTTCATTTACTAGCTGTTCGTTCTTTTTTTTTCTATAGTGGAGATAGTCGCACGTAATGACAGATCACAGCCATATTATTAAAAGCTTGTGGTAAGAAGGGGTTTCGTTCTAATGCCCGAAAATAATATTCTAAAGCTTTCGTATGTTCCCCATTACTTGTGTGGATAAGGCCTATATTATAGAGTATATAACTTCGATCATAGGGATCAATTTCTAGTCGCATAGCTTCATAATAATTCTGTAATGCTTCCGCATAATTTCCTTCGGATTGAGCTGACATCCGTTACGGTCGTCATTCGATTTAAAGAATTCTCCGTTTCAGAACCGTATGTGAGATTTTCATCTCATACGGCTCCTCCTTTATGTGCATAATGAAAATAATATATGGAAAAAATTGATGTCATTATGAACTAAGTGGGGCTAATTTTTTTACAAGAAATCCCTAGCCAACCCTCCTGCAAAAGATCTTTTCTTACTACCAAGTGTGTTCATACTAGATAAAAATGGAAACTCCAACAATTTCTTTGTTCTCAACGCCCCTAAATTTCCAGGAATTAGTCACTTCAACAGTCTTCAATGGTTATACGGGTATCCAAAGTACGAACGAGATGGATGTTTGTTGTTCCAACCATTTTAATAATTATTCCCAATCCCAATGAAGAAGAAGGAAAAGGAATCATTTTGAAGAAAGTTTTCGTGTTGTTGATTTCTAGGCGTAGTGCTTCTTCCCCTATGCCGCCTATTCGTATTAGTGTAGTAGGATTGACCTGTAATACGGGAACCCATAGGTAAAAAACCTTTTGCTCAATACTAGAATTCACAATTGAAGCATCTAAGGCTGCATTAATCGTGGATACACGACAGAAGGAATTGTTTTTTTTTATATTATTATTATAAACTTCACCTTCAACAAGCGTAGATTTTTTTTTCAATACTAGTTTTGTTCTATTCCAAATCGGCAAAATCAAAAAAGAATAATTATAATCAAATCGCACCATCTCTGTAATAAGTAAATGCCTCTTTTTCTCCGGAAGTTGTCGGAATGACTCGTAATAAGATGTTGGCTACAATTGAAAAGGTTTTATCAATAAAATTTCCATTTATACGCGATCTCGGCATAAGTAGTAATCCACTTTATCACTTTTTTCATTACCTTTTTGTGAGAAAATCATCCCACAAATAAAGGAATTGTACAGTACGAACTAACATAAAAGCCGACTCATTAAAATAAAAAAACCTTCTATCTACTTCCTTCCAATTTTTTCCGGTCAAAAAGAAAGGATATCCATTAACCATAATCTAAACAACTATGAATAAGTCGCTATTCACCCAAGTACTCAGTCATAATCATTCATGACGTAGGAGAGATGGCCGAGTGGTTCAAGGCGTAACATTGGAACTGTTATGTAGACTTTTGTTTACCGAGGGTTCGAATCCCTCTCTTTCCGTACTTTCAACTAAGTCACCAATCTTACGTGATTGACCACAATGTATCAAATCAAATAAAAATAGATATAAAATAGTTAGACCTTACTTTGATTTTGAAATAGATTCTCTATTACTAATTTCTTTGATACGGAAAATGCTGGGAAGAGCAAATAGGGGATGCAAATCTCTCTACCAATCTATGATACATGAATAGGAAAAAGATTCCCAGAAAAAGATACCTTGTGCCTTTTTACTTTTAATCAAAAAAGAGGGCAAAGGAGAGTTGTCCGAACTCTTGTTTTTAGTTATTTATTTTACTTTTACTTAAGTTAGGTTTATTTAAGTTTATTAAGCCTGTCGAGAATAATATTCTACCACAAGCAATTCATTTATTTTCAAACCGACGCATTTCCTATCTATTATTTGATTGACTAATCCTTCATATTGGAATGTGTGAAGAGTCAGATGTTTTGGCAATTCCTGGTGGGCGGATGAATCAAGAAGATTTTGAACCAAAGTTCTAGATTTTTGTTCATCCTTCACTGTAATAATATCTTGGGGTTTGCAGCGATAACTTGGTATATCCACTATACGACCATTAACTAAAATATGTCTATGGTTAACTAATTGGCGTGCTTGAGGAATAGTCAAAGCCATACCCAATCGAAAAAGGATGTTATCTAAACGCATTTCAAGTAATTGTAGTAAAACTTGACCTGTTGACCCTCTGGCTTTTCCGGCGATACGAACATATTTAAGTAATTGGCGTTCTGTAAGACCGTAATGAAAACGCAATTTTTGTTTTTCTTCTAAACGAATACGATATTGAGATTTTTTTCCGGAGCGTGATTGGTTTCTAAGATCGCTTCCTGCTCTAGGCCTTTTACTAGTTAGTCCCGGTAAAGCCCCCAGACGGCGTATTTTTTTAAAACGAGGCCCTCGGTAACGTGACATAAAGACTCCTTTTTTTTATTGAAATTTTTAAAAACTAAACAAAAAAATGAAAACTGAACTAAATGATAAATAAAGTGAAATCCGCTAAGATAAACTATTGAAATACAAAGACTAAGGAGATGTATTCTCTCAATATACAGATTTTTTGTATTGTATATACAATATATATACATCAAATAAATCACAAAAATTTTCCTTTTTTTCTTGATTTATTTTGCAAAGATCTAACCCCTTCACCCAAAATAGATATTCCTATATGGAAGTTTGTATGACATAATATAAATGAAGTGGTAACTCTTGGAAAAAGGTGAAAGAAGTCTTTTCAATCTTCTTTGATCTTGAAAGTACATTTAAAATCATGTAAAAAATCTAAAAAATAGAGAAAAGCCGGCTATCGGAATCGAACCGATGACCATCGCATTACAAATGCGATGCTCTAACCTCTGAGCTAAGCGGGCTCAAATAACTGAAATAGAGCATGCATAAAAATTCACTAAACTACTAGATCGTATCAATTAACTATTCTATTCATCCTTATCTATTTAGAATTAATCATATTCTATCTATTCTATTCTAGAATATAGCTCAAATAAATAGTGAATATCGTTAAGTAAATAAAACATAACAATTAATACATTAATTATATAGAATATAGCAATATATCTACTTTAGTATTTAGATTTCATTTTTCATTAGTTTAAAAATAAGAAAATCTTAATTAGATCA